GTCTGAAACCTTGGCACAAACCTCAAGAAAGGTCCCTTGATAAAGATTCAATGAAAGATAAAGTACAAAAATTTTGTTTTTTAACAGTTTGGGGAATGGAAACTGATCTGCCTTTTGGTTCTCCCCGAAAACGACCTTTCTTTTTTAAACCCATTTTGAAAGAAGTTGAAAAAAGAATTAGAAAATTAAAAAACAAGTGTTTTCTAGTTCTAACAGTTTTAAAAGAACGAACAAAATCGTTTATATTTTTAAGGTTCTCAAAAGGAACAAAAAAATGGGTTATCAAAAGTGTTCTATTCACAAATATAAAAAAAATAATAAAAGAACTCTTAAAAAGAAATCCAACTCTATTATTTGGATTGAGAGAAGTAGAAGTATATGAATCTAGTGAAACTCAAAACCAAAAGGATTCGATAATCAATAATCAGATGATTCAAAAATCGTCTATTCAAATTCGATCTATGAATTGGACAAATTATTCACTAACAGAAAAAAAAATGAAAGATCTGACTGATAGAACAAGCACAATCAGAAAAAAAATAGAAATAATTATAAAAGACAAGAAAAAACTCTTTCTAACTCCAGAGATAAACATTAGCCCTAACAAAGCTAGTTATAATGCTAAAAGATTAGAATCACAAAAAAGTATTTGGCAAATATTAAAAAGAAGGAATTCTCGATTAATTCGCAAATCACATTATTTTATAAAATTTTTCATTGAAAGGATATACATAGATATTCTTCTATGTCTCATTAATATTCCCAAAACCAATGCACAATTTTTTATTGAATTAACAAAAAAAATTATTGATAAATACATTTATAATAATGAAAGAAATCAAAAAAGAATTGGTAAAACAAATCAAAAGAAAATTCACTTTATTTCGATTATAAAAAGGTCAGTTTCTAATATTAGTAATAAGAGTTCACAGATTTTTTGTGACTTATCCTCCTTGTCACAAGCATATGTATTTTACATATTATCACAAACCCAAGTTATTAACTTGTATAAGTTAAGATCTGTCCTTCAATATAACGGAACATCTCTTTTTCTTAAAAACGAAAGAAAAGATTATTTTGGAGCACACGAAATATTTCATTACCAATTAAGACATAAGAAACTTCGTAATTCTAGAATGAATCAATGGAAAAACTGGTTAAGAGGTCATTATCAATATAAATATTTATCTCCGATTATATGGTCTAGATTAGTACCACAAAAGTGGCGAAATAGAGTAAATCAACATTGTATGGCTCAAAATAAAAATAAAGATTTAAAGGATTTATCTCAAAAAGATCAATTAATTCATTACAACAAACAAAATGATTATGAAGCATACTCATTACCGAATCAAAAAGAAAATTTTAAAAAACAATATAGATATGACCTTTTATCATATAAATCTATTAATTATGAAGATAAGAATGACTCATATATTTATGGATCATCATTACAAGTAAATAATAACCAAGATATTTCTTATAATTACAACCCACATAATAAACACAAATTATTTGATATGCTGGGAGGTATCCCTATCAATAATTACCTAGGCGAAGACGATATTATGTATATAGAGTATATAAAGAAAAACCCGGATAGAAAATATTTTGATTGGCGAATTCTCCATTTTTGCTTTAGAAAGAAGGTCGATATTGAGGTCTGGATCAATACCAGTATCAACAGTAATAAAAATACCAAGACTGGGTCGAATAATTATCAAATAATTGATAAGAAAGGTCTTTTTTATCTCACACAAGATCAAGAAATCAAACCATCCAATCAAAAAAAAGACCTTTTTGATTGGATGGGGATGAATGAAGAAATAGTAAATCGTTCCATATCGAATCTGGAATCTTGGTTCTTCCCAGAATTTGTGCTACTTTATAATACATATAAAATGAAACCGTGGGTTATACCAATAAAATCACTTCTTTTAAATTTTAATGGAAATAAAAATTATAGTAAAAATAGAAATAGCAATAGAAAGCAAAAAGGGAATCTTTTTATATCATCCAATGAAAAAAAACTTTTTAAATTAGAGAATCGAAATCAAGAAGAAAAAGAATCCGCAGGACAAGTAGATCTTGGATCAGATGTACAAAACCAAGTGAATCTTGAATCAGTCCTCTTCTCAAACCACGAAAAAGATATTGAAGACGATTATGCGGGATCAGACATGCAAAAACGTAGAAAGAAAAAGCAATTCAAGAAACACACGGAAGCAGAACTTGATTTATTCCTAAAAAGATATTTGCTTTTTCAATTGAGATGGGATGATTCTTTAAATCAAAAAATGATCAATAATATCAAGGTATATTGTCTCCTGCTTAGACTGATAAATCCAAGAGAAATTTCTATATCTTCTATTCAAAGGGGAGAAATGAGTTTGGATCTAATATCGATTCATAAAGATTTAACTCTTACAGAATTGATGAAAAGAAGTATATTTATTATCGAACCAATTCGTCTGTCTGTAAAAAATGATGGACAATTTATTATTTATCAAACTCTAGGTATTTCATTGGTTCATAAGAGTAAGTACCAAACTAATCAAAGATACCGAGAAGAAAGATATGTTGATAATAAGAATTTTGATAAATTCAGTGCAAGATGGCAAAAGATGATTGGAAATAAAGACAAAAATCATTATGATTTGCTTGTTCCTGAAAATATTTTATCGCCTAGACATCGTAGAAAATTTAGAATTCTAATTTGTTTCAATTTGAGGAATAGGAGTGGTGTGACTAGAAATCCAGTATTTTGCAATGGGAACAGCTGTAATAAATTTTTGGATGAAAACAAACATCTTGATAGAGATAAAAATCAATTAATTAAATTAAAAAAATTAAAGTTCTTTCTCTGGCCCAATTATCGATTAGAAGATTTAGCTTGTATGAATCGCTATTGGTTTGATACCAATAATGGTAGTTGTTTCAGTATGGTACGGATACATATGTATCCACGATTGAAAATTCGTTGATGTCACATTTTTTTATATATCTTATTTTTATATATCTTACTAGATCTAGTATATGAAAGTAAACAAATGCACACATGCGATGTCTTACATTACATTCTGATACATGATACTAATACGTATCAATTAGATTTAGAAACGACTCAAAAGAATGTTCTTATTTTAGGTCTAATCTATTTTGTAATTTGTGAATACAAAAATGTACCTATCTCTATCCCCTATACGAATCCAATTGAAAATTATATTTTTTATTGATATTGATTAATTTTATTTGATAAACTAGGTATTCATAACGAAATTAAGATTATTGCGTATACCAGATTAAAATGACCAGCATTATAATATTATTATAATTCTATTATTATTACTGATGGGTAAAATTCAAATTTTTAAAAAAGAAAAAAAGGGAGGGAAGATAAGATTTCGTTTTATGGTAAAAAACTTATTCATCTCAGTTATTTCTCAAAAAGAAGAAAATAGGGGATCTGTTGAATTTCAAGTATTCAGTTTCACCAATAAGATTCGAAGACTTACTTCACATTTGGAATTGCACAGAAAAGATTATTTATCTCAGAGAGGTCTACGTAAAATTCTGGGAAAACGGCAACGGTTGCTGTCTTATTTGGCAAAGAAAAATAGAGTACGTTATAAAGAATTAATTGGTCAATTGGGTATTCGGGAGACAAAAATTCGTTAATTTGAAGAGTCCTTTTGAATTATTTGATTTAGTAGATCTTGAATTTTGATGAACTTCTTTTCGTTTTCAGCAATTCATGGAAGAATGAATCAGGGGAAAACCTATGAGTGTACCAGCTACAAGAGAAGACCTCATGATAGTCAATATGGGTCCTCATCACCCATCAATGCACGGTGTTCTTCGACTCATCGTTACTTTAGATGGTGAAGATGTTATTGACTGTGAACCAATACTAGGTTATTTGCACAGAGGGATGGAAAAAATTGCAGAAAACCGAACAATTATACAATATTTGCCTTATGTAACACGTTGGGATTATTTAGCTACTATGTTCACAGAAGCAATAACCGTAAATGCACCAGAGCAGTTGGGAAATATTCAAGTACCTAAAAGAGCCAGCTATATTAGAGTGATTATGTTGGAGTTGAGTCGTATAGCTTCTCATTTATTATGGCTTGGCCCTTTTATGGCAGATATTGGTGCACAGACTCCTTTCTTCTATATTTTCAGAGAAAGAGAATTAGTCTATGATCTATTCGAAGCTGCCACCGGTATGAGAATGATGCATAATTATTTTCGTATCGGAGGAGTGGCTGCTGATCTACCGCATGGATGGATAGATAAATGTTTGGATTTCTGCGATTATTTTTTAACAGGGGTTGCGGAATATCAAAAACTTATTACGCGTAATCCTATTTTTTTAGAACGAGTTGAGGGAGTAGGCATTATTGGTGTAGAAGAAGCAATAAATTGGGGTTTGTCAGGACCAATGCTACGAGCTTCCGGAATACAATGGGATCTTCGTAAAGTTGATCATTATGAGTGTTATGACGAATTTGATTGGGAAATCCAATGGCAAAAAGAAGGAGATTCATTATCTCGTTATTTAGTACGAATCGGTGAAATGATGGAATCTATAAAAATTATTCAACAGGCTCTGGAAGGAATTCCGGGAGGGCCGTATGAGAATTTAGAAACCCGATGCTTTGATCGAGCGAGGGATCCCGAATTGAATGATTTTGAATATCGATTTATTAGTAAAAAGCCTTCTCCCACTTTTGAATTGTCGAAACAAGAACTTTATGTGAGAGTCGAAGCCCCAAAGGGAGAGTTGGGAATTTTTCTGATAGGAGATCAGAATGTTTTTCCTTGGAGATGGAAAATTCGACCGCCGGGTTTTATCAATTTGCAAATTCTTCCTCAGTTAGTTAAAAGAATGAAATTGGCTGACATTATGACGATACTAGGTAGCATAGATATAATTATGGGAGAAGTTGATCGTTGAAATGATAATTGATACACTAGAAGTACAAGATATCAAT